AATTGAATTATATGTAATGATCAATAAATTAAGTTGAATTCTATATCTACACATACCAAAAACATAGAAAAATCCGAATACCAATCTAATCGATTCTATAGATATTTGGGCTAGAGTTGACAAACAAACAAAACCAGCAATATACTTTATTAGTATCGCATAGAAATCTAAATGGGGCGTGGCCAAGTGGTAAGGCAACGGGTTTTGGTCCCGCTATTCGGAGGTTCGAATCCTTCCGTCCCAGAACATATATATTCTCTGACAATATAGATTGCTTTTTTAACAATGTTCTGTTTAAAATCGAAATGTTAGCTGGAATGTGATTGTTGTTTCTGATTTTTTTCTTCGATAAATCGTTTTTTTTTTTTCAAAAACTGAATCGAGATACGAAAGAATCCATATTCCCTATCTCATATTCTCTACCCCCTAAATTAGCCTAATTAGATTCAATTTTCTTTTTTGTAGATTTCTTGACTTTTCGCCAAGAGGGGGTTTTTGGTACTAATTCAATTCACTAAGTCTCTTAATTCTTAATCAATGAGGTAGGCTAAAATAGAAAAAAAGGGGCAAAAACTGGACTTAATCTGGGCTTGTTTGGCTTTGTGCCCAGACAGCTCGCATTTCGTAAAAATAAAAAAGACTAGGACATCCCCTTCTTTTGATTTATGCTGCATCAGTCCCATAGAATGGGGTAGATAGGAGTTAATCAGTGATGGGAAGGCGTTCATTTCAATATCTATAAACAGTGACAATTGCTCAGTCTATTTGATCGAATTGATAGATACGAAACCCTCCCCATTCTTTGGATTTTATCAATCAGATGAAAAAAAAAAAGACTTATCTTTTTTCCTAAGATGATCAAAAGTTATTTTTAACTATCAAATTTTCTTGGAATAATGATGTCGAGAGGGGAACTTTCGAAATTGATTCGAAATTTCGAAAGAGAAATAGTTTAAATCATTCCTTAGAAGCTGAATCTTTCTCTCCTATTAAGTCACGTGAAGATGCAGAATCAAAAAGAATTCGTTTATTCGTCTTATTTTATTTATATAAATAAATTATTTATTATATATATTTATTAATTAATATTATAATGTTAGACAATTTAATATTAGCGATGGGGTCTTACTAAGACTTCTTCAGAAAAATATTTATCCACCTATATCTATAGTATTATTTATATCTATAGACTATAGATATAGAAGATATAGAAAATACTTTAGATTATGGTGTTTATACATCAGCCCAACCAATGACTATTCATGATTCCATAATTGAATCAATTCCATACCGGTTCTTAGAGGAATGTTATGGTAAAACTTCGTTTGAAACGATGTGGTAGAAAGCAACGTGCGACTTGAAGGACACGATCCGTTGTGGATTTGTACATCCACCATTTTTTGTAGGAATGAAGGTGCTCTTAGCTCGACATCATGGGTTCTGTTTCACTAGAACCCCTCGTTTTTTGTTGTCTTGGAATGTAAATAGTCCATGATGGAGCTCGAGTAGAAAGTATTAATTTATTTCTCGGGGCAAGGGTCTAGGGTTAATGCCAATCAATAAAAAAATTGAAACAACTTCGTAAATATATCTTAGGTATGGAAATCGAAAGAATCCAATTCGAGCAAGTTTAAAATGAAAAAATTTATTGGAATTGATCAAACTTTTTCGATCCAAAGTGTTTCACGAGGGAATCCATCATCTTGTAGGATTCTTTCATAAAAATCGCAAAAAGGGTATGTTGCTGCCATTTTGAAAGGATTAAAAAGCACCGAAGTAATGTCTAAACCCAATGATTTAAAATAAAACAAAGATAAAGGATCCCAGAACAAGGAAACACCTTTTTAATTGTCTTAATAACTGGATCAGACTGAAGAATCCGATTTTAAACGAGACAAACAAAAAAGGAGGAAAGACCGCTCAATAAATGAAAGTGCCGAAAGATTTTCCTTTGAACTGTTTGAAAGTTATCCAACTTGAGTTATGAGAGTATGAATGGTTTCTTTTTCATTTTAAGGAAGAACGAAGAAAAAAAGACTTAGATCTTTAATTGCTTTGATCATTTTATGGATCCAGTTGTCATTTCTTAGATAGAATTCCATACAGAGACAAAACTTCGAATCAATCATTTTTCTCGAGCCGTACGAGGAGAAAGCTTCCTATACGTTTCTAGGGGGGGTGTTGTTCATCTACATCTATCCCAATGAGCCGTCTATCGAATCGTTGCAATTGATGTTCGATCCCGAAGAGAAGGAAAAGATCTTCAGAAAGTGGGTTTTTATGATCCGATAAAGAATCAAACTTATTTAAATGTTCCTGCTATTTTATATTTCCTTGAAAAAGGGGCTCAACCTACAGAAACTGTTCAGGATATTTTAAAGAAGGCAGAGGTTTTTAAGGAACTTCGTCTTAATCAACCGAAATTCAATTAAGGAAATAAATTAAGGAAATACAAAAAAGGGGGTAGTGATTTGTATATAACTTTGTATGACTTTTCTCT